ATTTATCACCTGTGTCTACTATTTAGGCAGAATGCCGTCGCCTATTGTCACTAAGAAACTGAAAGAAACCTCAAAAACGGAAGAAAGGAGAGAAAGTGAGGAAGAAAGCGATGTAGAAACAACTTCCGAAACGAAGGAGACTAAACAGGAACAAGAGGGATCCGACGAAGAAGACCCTTACCCTTGTTCGGAAGAAAAGGAGGATCCGGACAAAATAGATGAAACGGAAGAGATCCGAGTGAATGGAAAGGAAAAAACAAAGGATGAATTCCACTCTCACTTTAAAGAGACATCCTATAAAGATAGCCCAGTTTACAAAGATTCTTATCTTGATGGGTATCAAGATAATTGGGAATTGGGAAGACTTAAAGAAGAGAAAAAGGAAAAGACTTATTTCTGGTTTGAAAAACCTTTTGTGACTTTTCTTTTTGATTATAAACGATGGAATCGTCCATTGCGATATATAAAAAATGATCGATTTGAAAATGCTGTACGAAATGAAATGTCTCAATATTTTTTTTATACATGTCCAAGTGATGGAAAACAAAGAATATCTTTTACATATCCACCTAGTTTATCAACTTTTTCGGAAATGATAGAACGAAAAATTGATTTGTACACGACAGAAAAACTATCCCATGAAGACCTGTATAATTATTGGGTTTATACCAATGAACAAAAAAAAGACAACTTAAGTAATGAATTGTTAAGTCGAATAAAAGTTTTAGACAAAAAAAAGGAGGGATCACTTGTTCAAGATATACTCGAAAAAAGAATCAGATTATGCAATGATGAGAATGAACAAGAATGCTTGCCACGCATATACGATCCCCTTTTGAATGGACCATATCGCGGAACACTAAAAAAATTCTATTCACCTCAAAATAAAAAAATCAAAAATTTCATTATTCCTACATTTCATTATTCCTACATTTCATTATTCCTACAGAAGATAAATACAAGAATAGATATATAAGATAAATACAAGAATAGATATGAGGAGATTCGTCCACCTCCCATATATTTGATTACTTCTCCTATAAAGAAACTTGTAATACCAACTCCATTTGTGATCCCATCAATTACACGTCTATCAAAGAACTGAATTTGTTTTGCTAATTTTCGTATACCCACGATAAAGACCTTAGTATAAAAAATATCTATGTAACCACGATTATACGACCAATTGTATATCATATTTTTGATTTGGTCCAATAGGATCCTCTTAGGACTCATTTTTACAAATGAATTGATTAAGTCTAAATTTTGGAAAGATGAATAAACAGACCCATATAAAATATATGCTATGAACAGTCCGAAAAGGGCTATACTTACTGATAAAATTGCATTTATAAAAAATTCATACCAATCCATAGGATAATTCAAATTTTGATGAAAAGGATTTCCTACTGGAATTAGCCATTTTGATAATATATCAAAATCTATTATTCCTCGATCAAAACGAATTCCTATTGTTCCAACGAACAAAGTAAATAGTACCAATACAAGCAAAGGAAATAGCATAGTATTGTCCGATTCATGAGGATACATGGAAGTGTATTTATTTCCATAGTAAGTACTAAAATTTCGCATTTTATTTATTACATTATCACCAATTTTATATGTATCCTTTGAAAAAAAGGAAATCTTATTATTTTTTGTTGATACAAAAACATTTCTATTGACCGCTTCGGGTGCTTCTTTTCCCCATAGAGATATTGAATAGAACGAGCTATTTTTAGTGCTACTATAATTTGGAAAATGAACGTGCAAATAACCATCAAAAGTAAGTAAATATATACGAAACATATAAAATGCAGTTAGTCCCGCTGTGAAATAAGCTATTATTGCAAATATTGGTGAATATAACCAACTATCGCTAAGAATTTCATCTTTGGACCAAAAACAAGCAAGAGGTGGAATACCACAAAGGGAAAGTGTACCTAATAAAAAAGTAGTTTTGGTAATTGGAACATATCTTCTTAAACCACCCATAAGAACCATATTCTGACTTTTATCTGGTGAATATCCAACAATGGGTTCCATTGAATGGATAATAGATCCGGATCCCAAAAACAATAAAGCTTTAGAATAGGCATGAGTGATCAAATGGAATAAAGCAGCTCGATAAGAACCTATACCTAGAGCTAGCATAATATAACCTAATTGAGACATTGTAGAATAGGCTAAACTTCTTTTAATGTCTCTTTGGGCAAGAGCCAAAGTAGCTCCTAATAGTACTGTTATTACGCCTACTAAAGAAATAAGATTCATTGTGTAAGGTATGACTATGAAAAGAGGAAAAAGCCGAGCTACAAGAAAAATTCCTGCTGCTACCATAGTAGCAGCATGTATAAGAGCCGAAATCGGAGTGGGACCTTCCATGGCATCAGGTAACCATATGTGAAGTGGGAATTGCGCAGACTTAGCAACTGCACCGAGAAATAATAAAGAAGCACATAGAGTAGTAAATAAAGAATTCACTCCATTATTATGGATCAAATTAGTAACTATTTCGAACAAATCCCGAAATTCGAAACTACCTGTTATCCAATAAAGACCTAAGATTCCTAATAATAAACCAAAATCTCCTACACGATTAGTTACAAAAGCCTTTTGACAAGCACTTGCTGCACTCGGTCGTGTGAACCAAAAACCTATTAATAAATACGAACACATTCCAACTAGTTCCCAAAAAATATAAATTTGTATCAAATTGGAACTAGTAACTAATCCCAACATGGAAGCATTGAAAAAACTCATATAAGCAAAAAATCTCAAGTATCCCTGATCGTGAGACATATAATTGTCACTATAAATAAGAACCATGATTCCAATCGTAGTAATTAGCATTGACATAATAGAAGCAAGTGGATCGATCAAGTGTCCGAACTCTAAAGAAAAATTATTATTGATGGTCCAAGACCATAGATATTGGTAGATAAAACTTCCATTTATTTGCTGAATAGACAGATTGGCCGAAATCAACATAGCTATACTCAGCAGAAAAACACTAAGAAAAGCCCACATACGACGGAATTTTTTTGTTGCTGTCGGAACAAGCAGAAGTCCAAATCCTATTGACATAGTAACTGGAATTGGAAGAAAAGGTATTATCCACGCATATTGATATGTATGTTCCATAAGAAAACAAATTTCGATTTTTTATTGTTATTAATTTAATTGTTTACAATTCACCAATTCTTTTATCTCTTTGAAAAAGAACAATAATAAAAGAAATCAACAAAAAAATAAAAAAATGGAATTTTATATTATTCTGACTTTTTTCCCAGATACTTTGAAATATTCAAAAAATTCCAATAAGTTGGTCAAATAATATGATCAAATAACAAAGCAGAGGTGATTACCCAATTATTAATTAAACGAAAAACGAAAGAAAATATTAATTTTATTTTTTTGACTATTACGACGAAATTCTTAATCATTCTACTACTATCATATTCTGTTGATTTCTAACTAATCATATTATTATAGTATAGTAAAGAAAAATAGTTGCACTAAAAAGAGTACTTGATTCGAATATGGATCATAGTATCCATCAATAACTCGAATCAAGAAAAAAAGGACTCCTTGTTTTAGTTAATTTATTTGGAGTAATTACCTAACTCATTGCGAAACTAATTAAGTTTCAATACCATAACAATAAAAATAAGGAAAACTTATGTTCATCGGAAGCCCTATGATACTCCTTCCTTTATCTTTATAAGGAACTAAAAAAATGACTAAGATTATCTTTTTTTTAGATAATGGAATGTCTTGTTTAACAGATTAACTACTGGTTTGAATTTCAATTATTAGGTATAGGCATGACACTCTGAACTTTAGAAATTAATATAAAAATGCCTTTTCCAATTTTTTCTTTTTTTTGTTACTATATGATATGTGCATATACGATATGTGCGTATCACATATGTTATGAAAGAAGTATTAACCACGGAATAATATAGATAAGAACTAAAAAGAAAAAAAAAAAAACGATCAATACATGTTTTTCACATACAACGATAAAATTAGTAACCTTTTTAAAAATGGCAGTTCCAAAAAAACGTACTTCTCTGTCCAAAAAACGTATTCGTAGAAATATTTGGAAAAAAAAGGGATATTTAGCTGCGATAAAAGCTCTTTCTTTAGCGAAATCGGTTTCCACGGGGCATTCAAAAAGTTTTTTTGTGCGACAAACAAGTAATAAAGACTTAGAATAATCTGAATCCGACACGGCTCAAAGACAAAGAATTCAAGTTTTTTTTAAGATAAATGAAATGATTTCCATTTACTAATATTGATATTGAAGAGTTCAATATCAATATTAGTTAGATCTAGCTAGTTCTAGTATCTAGTATGTAGAATAATAATTTTTCTGTATACTGGGTTTTAAGGTTTTTTTGTATTCTTTTTTATCAATTCATTTTTTAGCTTTTTTTTTCTTTTCGCAATAGAAAAATCTTATAAAATAAGATTTTTCTATTGCGAAAAGAAAAGATAGATTTATTATGTCCGCCCCCAAAAACTTCAACAAATAGGAAATCTTTATTCATTGATTCTAATGTTTCATAAACTATATCAATTCCTTGAATCTCGACGATTCAACAGGAATTGACTATTATTATTTCAAGTAAGCCGCCATGGTGAAATTGGTAGACACGCTGCTCTTAGGAAGCAGTGCTAGAGCATCTCGGTTCGAGTCCGAGTGGCGGCATCCTCTAAAAGGGATACAATGGATCCTATAATGTATCCAATTCCCGATTTCCATTTTGTTAGACCCCTTTTTTCTTTTTTTTTATGATATTTGCAACTTTAGAACATATATTAACTCATATCTCTTTTTCGATCATTTCCATTGTGATTACGATTCATTTGATGACTTTATTAGTCCGTGAAATCGTAGGATTACGTGATTCGTCGGAAAAGGGTATAATAGCTACTTTTTTCTCTATAACGGGATTATTAGTTACTCGTTGGATTTACTCGGGACATTTCCC